GAAAAAGAATAAAAACCTTTCGATTTATAACTTCTAACCCTCTTTTTTTAACTCTTTTTGGTTAATTCTTTTTTTGGAGTCCGGCACACGAGGTCTGAATATTAAATATGAATCATAGTTATAATAGTTTGTAATCTATTTCATATATTCCGCGCGTTCCGGATACTAGAATGAATATCCGACGAGGTAAAACCATCTGTATCAAGATGCCAGAACCGATTTCTGTAGTATCCATAGGATCAATTATAACAAGTCACACACTCATATTCCGGAAATACAGAAACAAAGAAATTCCACGGTCGAACTACCAAAAAATAGAATGGGCTAAAAACGACCTAAATGCTTCACTTTGTTTTGTATTGAAAAGCTATTTAGTAGTTCTTGTGAATCTAATTCAGTGAAATTCCGTCCAGTAAAATGGAAGAATTATAAATCTCCAAAATAATAGATAGGAATATCGCAAATAGAGCCATTGCGATACCCATCAAAGGAGTAGTTCCCCAACCGGGAGCTACTTTACCATATTCCGAATTCAATGGTTTCAATAAATCCCCTATAATAGTTCGTCTTGGACCAGATCTAGAACTATCCTCAACGGTTTGTGTAGCCATAAATCCTATTTTGTATTCATTGAGAGCCGTTGACTTTGTATACCATTATATTGTAAATAAATGATCTTATCATAGATCCGTTGTGGTCTTTAAATTATATTAAAATTATATAATAATGGAAACAGCAACCTTAGTTGCCATCTCTATATCTGGTTTACTTGTAAGTTTTACGGGGTACGCCTTATATACTGCTTTTGGGCAACCCTCTCAACAACTACGAGATCCATTCGAGGAACACGGAGACTAGTTGAAGTAATGAGCCTCCCAATATTGGGAGGCTCATTACTTCAATTGAGATAATAAAAAATCATTTCATCTTTTTAGTTGGAACTTTAGGCGGTTCCCGAAAAAAGATAGCGAAAAAGATTATTCCTAAAGTTGAGACTAAGAGGAATGTATAAACCAATGCTTCCATAGATTCGATTGTGGTTTACAATTATAGCTTCCATACCTGTTTATTTTGGATCGTCTCCCAGATAACTAAAGAGCAAGAGTCAAAGAAAAGGCAGCAATTCAAATCAAGATTTATCCGGTACCCTATTTATGTTAAACTCTGTTAAATCACAAAAATAAAGGTGAAAAGTAAGAAATCAATCTTGTATCAGACGGCTTGTCTTTTTGTAGTTGGATCCCCAAGTTTTTGGAATGCTCCAAATTCTACTTGAGCATCCAAATCTGGGTCAATACCGGCAAAAACATCTCTGAACAAGGTTCTAGCACCATGCCAAATGTGTCCGAAGAAGAAGAGTAGAGCAAACGAAGCATGTCCAAAAGTAAACCAACCCCTTGGACTGCTACGAAAAACACCATCGGATTTCAAAGTAGCGCGATCTAATTCAAAAATTTCTCCCAATTGAGCACGTCTAGCATATTTTTTCACAGTAGCAGGATCACTATAACTGACTCCATTAAGTTCGCCGCCATAGAACTCCACAGTTACACCTACTTGTTCGACACTATACTTCGATTCTGCCCTTCGAAAAGGAACATCGGCTCTAACAATTCCATCCCCGTCTACCAAAACAACCGGAAATGTTTCAAAAAAAGTAGGCATACGACGTACAAAAAGTTCACGCCCTTCTTTATCTCTAAAGATAGGGTGTCCTAACCACCCAACAGCTATTCCATCCCCGTTGTCCATTGAGCCCGCTCTGAATAATCCCCCCTTTGCCGGATTATTGCCGATGTAATCATAAAAAGATAATTTTTCAGGAATTTTAGACCAAGCTTCTGATAAACTTTGATTTTCGGCTAGCCCAGCACCAACTCGTCGATATATTTCTTGCTGGAAGTATCCCTGATCCCATTGATAACGAGTGGGACCAAATAATTCAATCGGGGTAGTTGCTGAACCATACCACATAGTTCCAGCAACTACAAAAGCGGCAAAAAAAACAGCAGCGATACTACTGGAAAGGACGGTTTCAATATTTCCCATACGTAATCCTTTGTATAGACGTTGGGGAGGACGGACACTAAGATGGAATAGACCTGCTAATATGCCCAATGTCCCTGCTGCAATATGATGAGAGGCTATTCCTCCCGGAACAAAAGGATCAAAACCTTCCACACCCCACGCTGGATTTACAGATTGTACCCTTCCGGTTAGTCCATAAGGATCGGACACCCATATTCCAGGACCATACAACCCCGTTACATGAAATGCGCCAAACCCAAAACAAGCCAGTCCTGAAAGAAATAAATGAATTCCAAAAATCTTAGGTAAATCCAAAGAAGGTTTTCCCGTGCGTTCATCACAAAAAATTTCTAGATCCCAATACACCCAATGCCAAATAGCTGCCAAAAAGCACAAGCCAGAAAACACAATATGTGCACCGGCCACACCTTCGTAACTCCAAATACCCGGATTCGTTATAGTCCCTCCTGTGATACTCCAACCGCCCCATGAATTGGTTATTCCTAAACGAGTCATGAAAGGTATAACAAACATACCTTGTCTCCACATTGGATCAAGAACAGGGTCAGAGGGATCAAAAACCGCTAATTCATATAGAGCCATCGAACCGGCCCAACCAGCAACTAGAGCTGTATGCATTATATGGACAGAAAGTAAACGACCCGGATCATTCAATACGACAGTATGAACACGATACCAAGGCAAACCCATGGAAATACCCCTTTATCAACGAAAAATAGACACTATGTAACTTTATTGCATTGGAAAAAACTATGCTATGGACCTCCCCTTTTCAGTAGATTATCTCGAGGAAAGGATTAAGATTTGTTCTATTATTTTAGTAATAATGGAAGAGTTCTGTTTGTAGGAACAAAAAGAAGCAGATCTATTCTATACCCGATAAGTACCAATACGCAATGGTAGGGGGGCGGGATCCCGCTTTCATTTTCTATGAGTGAAAGCATACATATTTTTTCATATCATTCAAAAGACCCATTCTTAAAAATTTTCTTCTTTCGTCATATTCATTCTGTCTTCTTTTTTTTTTATGTTATGAACTTATTACATTTTTGGATAAACTATGATAAAGGCTAATCTTATTAAGACAATAAACCCATTTATACGCTTCCACATCAAAGTAAGATATAGTACTTAATTCTTTTTTTCTTTCTTTTAATGCCTATTGGTGTTCCAAAAGTACCTTTTCGAAGTCCTGGAGAGGAAGATGCATCTTGGGTTGACGTATAGTGCGACTTGTCAGATATATTGGGTCACATGGGATTCCCCCATTCTCTCCCCCGATCGAGATATCCTCTCTTTCGCCCAAGAAAGATTGATTGAATTATCATATCAAAAATTTGGAGCGTGAAGTGCAATTATATTTATTTTGTTTTTTGGAGGGGGTATCCAAATTAATATTATCAATTAGAATAATTTATGGTTTAGAATAATTTATAGTTGGCTCAATTGGACCAATAAAATGAAGTATCCAGGCTCCGTTTAGAAAAAACCCAATTAGTAATATATCTATGATTACTATGTTTATCATATTCTATTTAGAAACAGGAGCGATCTCAAACTGTTTAATCAATCGAGTAATATAATATAACGAATACATTGAATATTTGGCAGAAGACATGAAAGAAATTAAAAAAAAAGCCATAGTAAAAACACGTGGTATTGGGGCATTTGCCCTATATGTGCAAATAAAAATCGGGCCGATCTTTACTCGGAGTAGAGCATAAACCTAAAAAAATTGAAGAAGCCCATTCCGGAACAAGAAAATGACATCGTGATTTGGATTCGATCTCGATGAAACAATAAATCAATGAGAAGTTCGTTTGATAAGTTTAGTAGATTACTTTTATATATATATTTTTTTATTTATAGGTAAAGTAAACAGACCAAAACTAATCTTTCTTGAAAAATACAAGAAAAAGCCCTTTGTTAGAAGTTGTTAGAAGTTAGAAGGAGCCCACTATGAAAAAAGAATGAGGGCTGTAATCTACACATTGATTCTTTTTTTTCGCGATTTTTGGTAAACCGTATGCATCAAAAGGTGCGCGTACGGTTCCTAAGGATACAATTTTATCCTAATCAACCGACTTTATCGAGAAAGATTACTTTTTTTAGGACAAGAGGTTGATAGTGAGATCTCGAATCAACTTATTGGTCTTATGGTATATCTTAGTATAGAGGATGATATCAAAGATCTGTATTTGTTTATAAACTCTCCCGGAGGGTGGGTAATACCCGGAGTAGCTATTTATGATACTATGCAATTTGTACGACCAGATGTACAGACAATATGCATGGGATTAGCCGCTTCAATGGGATCTTTTATTCTAGTCGGAGGAGAAATTACCAAACGTCTAGCATTCCCTCATGCTCGGCGCCAATGAGTTTTGTATTTGAGAGAAAAAAGAAGACTATGCCTTCGCCATATGAAATATGACTATTAAGTAATAATAGCATGGCATTTTGAATTCGATATGAAATTTTTTTTTTAATTTTTTTTTCAAAAACTATTAGATTATATATCGAAGGAGTAGTATGAGATAAGGGGCATTTCCGATTTTATCTGAGCTATCGGAAATCTATTGCAGCGTCACAAACTTTTTTGTTTTCACGCCGGAAGGCTAATTATGTTATGAAAGAATACAAAAAAAAGAAACTTTGGGATTGCTGAATAAAAGACTAAATAAATATAGAAATATAAAGCAACGGAGCCATCATAGTATTTTTTAACTACTCCAAAATAAAAGGAAGGATGGTTATTGGATTATTTACCGATCAGGGTCTGGTCTGATAGACCCTATATTTTCTGTTTCTTCGATGGGAGGTAAAAGCGAATTCCATTGTAGAGCCGTATGCAATGCGAAAAAGATGCCTGTACGGTTGTTCAATTCTATCTTGTTTTTCGTATTATTATTCTTTATTTTATTTCTTCTCTTTGATTTATCTTCGAGATAGAAGAACCATTTATTATGTTATATAATCAGGGTAATGATCCATCAACCTGCTAGTTCTTTTTATGAGGCACAAACGGGAGAATTTATCCTGGAAGCGGAAGAACTGCTGAAGTTACGCGAAACCATCACAAGGGTTTATGTACAAAGAACGGGGAAACCCTTATGGGTTGTATCCGAAGACATGGAAAGAGATGTTTTTATGTCAGCAACAGAAGCCCAAGCTCATGGAATTGTTGATGTTGTAGCGGTAGAATAAAAAATAGAAGGGATTTCACGCAAATACGCAATATTAAATCTTATCTTCTTATATTTAATATATCTATTAATATAGAATTATTAATATAGAAGTAATGCCTAATCATCCGGTTAGGATCGATCTAAACCAACTCATTATGTATACGAGTCAACATGCCAACTATTAAACAACTTATTAGAAAGACAAGACAGCCAATCAGAAATGTCACGAAATCCCCCGCCCTTGGGGGATGCCCTCAGCGACGAGGAACATGTACTAGGGTGTATGTGTGACTCGTTCCGAGCATGGACTGGGAAAAAAGAAAAGAACCAATTTTTCCAGTATCAGTGGTCAGTACCAATAAATAGGATAAAATGGAAGAACTCCATTCACTATCTAAAAAGGATCTATCATATCCTTCTATTGTGTATCAAATTTTATGGTTTTTATTGGTGTAAATCCAATCGTCTCAATTTTCAATTTAAGATGAGAAAGAATTTCCCATTGGGAGCAAATGGTTATCCATTAAGCAGGGTAAATACTATTTAAATTAAAAGGCAGAAAGATTATGCCCTTACTCTTGCAACAACGGACTAACAGGGTCAGCTACACAGCTAATCTTCATAATTAAATATCGTTACTGTATAGGTGGATCTCGTTGTGAAAGACTGATTACTGGATAATTCATGGGTAGAGCCAAAGAGTGTGAACTGTACAAGTTAACAATAGCCTTGATTAAATGAAAGAAAGGGCTCCGGTGTATAGAGGGGACCTCGCCGTTTAAAAAGTAACCATAGAAACGATGGAACCCACGATTTTTTTATCCATTTAGATTTACTACTTTTTTGTTTTTATTTAATATGCTTTTTTAATATCTAGTATCGCTATCAATACAATTTCTTATTTCGCGGTGAAATGCCTAGAAAAAAAGAAAAAATCGTGGTCGGGAAGGTTATAGTAGCAAAAGCCATTGGAGTTTTTATTTTATACATTGGAAGAATCCGTTTTGTTAGTAATAAACTAGGAAAGGGAAAGGAATAACTGAAAGAAAGGAAATCAATTAGTTATTCATCGAAGTTTCATTTATTCAATGACCAGAATTAAACGAGGATATATAGCTCGGAGACGTAGAACAAAAATTCGTTTATTTGCATCAAGCTTTCGAGGGGCTCATTCAAGACTTACTAGAACTATTACTCAACAGAAAATAAGAGCTTTGTTTTCGGCTTATCGGGATAGAGGTAGGCAAAAGAGAGATTTTCGTCGTTTGTGGATCACTCGGATAAATGCAGTAATTCGCGGTAAAAGCGTATACTATAATTATAATAGATTAATACACAATCTATACAAGAGGCAGTTGCTTCTTAATCGTAAAATACTTGCGCAAATAGCTATATTAAATAGAAATTGTCTTTATATGATTTCCAATGAGATTATAAAATAAGTATATTGGAAGGAATTCATCGGAATGTTTTAAATTTAAAATGGAGTTCACTGGAGAATTAACTCCGGGAAGGTAGAATAGAAATTAGTATGATAAAATATATAAAATATAATAATAAAGTCGTCAAAATGAACAAACAACACGTTCAATAAAAAAAGATTTATTCTTTTTTTTTTCTTATGATACGACAATAAAATCTGGATTCGCAAATTTTTCGAACAAAATATCAATCCGCCTTTGAATTCGTATTGGAATTTTGCTTCAAACGAAGAGTAAGCCTATTTCTTTTTGATTCTAAGACCAGTAGTTCTAGTGGTCGACTCACCTCTTTCAAATTGTTTCTCATTATTAAGAAAAGGTAACAAAGATAAAATACGAGCTTGCTTTATAGCAATAGTAATTAATCGTTGTTGTTTTAAGTTTAATCTATTCACCCGTCTAGATAATATCTTTCCTTGTTCACTAATAAATCGACTAATTAAACTCATGTTTCTATAATCAATTCGATCCCCCGAGCCAATCGGGGGCAAACGCCTACGAAAAGATCGCTTGGATTTAAAATAGAGTCGCTTGGATTTATCCATGATTTGTTTATTCCTTATCCCGAAAATCCTATTTCAATGAGGGATTTTGTTTTGTTTATCTTTAAATATATAATATATATAATATATGTCATTTTTAATCTTCCTTGGAAGGGTGACATACAAGCGATCGGATCGGTTCGATTTATTTCTTTATCTCCCCATGAATTGTATGTTTGTAACAAAAGGGACAGAATTTTCTCAATTCCAATCGACTAGGCGTATTATGTCGATTCTTTTGAGTAATATATCTGGAAATACCAATACTCATTGATTCCTTATTAGCACCATTTCGATTAGCACTATTTCGAGTACAATTGGTACATTCCAAAATAACGGTTACTCGAACATCTTTACCCTTGGCCATGAACCTCCTTTGGATTTTTGATCCACCCAACTGTTCTATTTTTTCCGATCCAAACAGAAGAAAGGAACGAAAAAAAATAGAAGTTGCTAACTCGAAATCAAATTCTGAAAGATTTCGTTGAAATCAAGATAGTAATAAAATAGTAATAATAAGTAATACAATGATTTCTAACTGCATTTATAATCCCAGTATAGTATTTAAATAGTATTTAATTTTTCATTTAAGTATTTTGTATGATATTGTTGACCTAGCCAGCCATTTCCATTTACGTTTTCATTCTCTTATTAATTATAACTTATTAATTATAATTAATAAGAGAATGAAAATTAGAGTCCCGGCCCGAGTTCCGAGTTTTACTGAGGTTGAATCCACGTTTATTCTTTCTCTTTTCGAACTTATTCTAATTTTAAAAATTCTAAAATTAAAAGAAGGGAAGGGGAGGGATTAGTTACAGATATTTGATTATATCTCTAATTTTCTTTACCCCTTCCCATGTCAATAACTAGAATTAAAAAAAGGAGAATATCAACGCATCCGGGAATAAACGATTAATCTCTATCAATAGACCTGCTAAAGACCCGAACCATAGAGTACTTACTACCGGTGCCACGGACAGATATGTTTTTAGATCTCGCATTTAAAATCCTCCTTCTTTATTGTAATTGTATTTATTGTAATTTGTAATACATATATGATCAGACGTATATGTAGTTAATGATCACTTGTATTTGTATGCGGAATCCCTAATTCAAATTCAAATGTACAACGATCTAATTCAAATTGAAATGTACAATGATTCAGTAGCTATTCCTTTTATAAAAAAGAATACGCCTTTTTATGTCCCAGCATTCCCGAAAAAATTATATTCATTTTTTTTAGCGGGTTTAATTATACGTTACGTATGTATATAAGTCTTTTTTTATAAAAAATATATGTTATATGATATGAGATGAGATAAAAAAGAAGAAATGACAAGATAATTTTTGTATATGAATGGATAAAATAAAGATGTGGAAAACAATACAGGTATTCTCTACAATGACACTGTCGACCAATGGAAAGGGATGTAGCGCAGCTTGGTAGCGCGTTTGTTTTGGGTACAAAATGTCACGGGTTCAAATCCTGTCATCCCTACCTATTACTTATATTATGAGCCGTAACGAGGGATTAATTGAAATCGATTTTAATTGGGTATAATCAATCTTTAATTTTACAATATTCATATATTTTACAATATTCTATATATTACAATATTCTATATATATAGTAGATGCATGCAAAAATATATTAGGGTTACAAAATATTTATAAAGCGCTCTTAGTTCAGTTCGGTAGAACGTGGGTCTCCAAAACCCGATGTCGTAGGTTCAAATCCTACAGAGCGTGATTCCATTCTTGTTATTCTTAGGTCAAAATTAAAATTACAACGAAATAATTGAACAGCAATCTAAATCCCCCCCCCCCCTATGGATTAAAATTAAAACAAGTAGGAGGTCAATCAAAAAAAGAGATATTAATTAATCAAAGGTCCAACTGATCGCCACGTCTGTATTGTAAATATGCAGTTACAAATAATCCAGCCAAAGTAATAGGAATTAGACCTAAGACAATTCCAAATAGCAAAACTTCAATCATTTCATTTGTTTGAAAGGGGAAAGGGAGAGGTAATATCTATTCTAAAATATTAATTCGTATTGCACATGAATCTCAATGACTAAGAATTGGAAATTGACACGGTAAGAAACTATAGAATATATGGAATACCACAGAAATCTTTCTAGAAAGATTTTTTTTTTATGATTTTTTTATGAATTGTTCATTCAATTAATTTCAAATAAGTCGTATCTTGTTTAAACTGATAAATAGAACCGAAGTTATAGTTAAAACCGCTAGTAGAAAACCGAAATAACTAGTTATGGTAGGCATAAAAAGTCTAAATGAAATATGTTCTTTTTTTATACATATGTTTATAAAGCACTTCCCTAAATTTCAATTTTGGTTTTAAAAGATACAAACAAGGATAAGCAAAAATACCAATTGAAAGAATAAGTTTAATTGAAAGTTTTTGATTCAGCAATTATTATCATAATAGACAGTAATAACAAAAATAGAGTGACATAGGTAATAAATCAACTCATCATCTGTGATATCTAATCATCCCGCGATTCCGAATCAACGGATTAGATTCATTGTGCAACTCTTAAAAACTAATATTACTATTAATATTACTATACTATTAGTATAGTTAATATAATATTAGTTTTTTTATAATTATAAATAAGAAAAAAATAATAAAAAACTGTGTTGGGTAACTTCATTCTATTATTGTATCGAATATCTCGTGTATTTTCGAACCAAGAATGACCTTATAGTA